AGCTGCAAATACAGCAAAGATAAGATACAGTGTACCAATGTCTTTAGCATTTGTAGAGTAAAGCCATCGTACCACAGCTTATCGCTGTGATGGCACCTTTTAGTCTATTTACTTTTTTAGCCCTATTTAAAATAGTAAAATAAAATAACTAAAAAGTTTCCGCGCTTTATAAAAAACTTCAAAAATTGGATTTTATTATACGCTACTATTTATTTCATTCATAAATTCATTTTGTCGTACCTATATATAGGTATATCATTACTTAATTCGGACAAAAGGAGATTCGAACTCCTAAGGAAGTTTTTTATATTCCAGACAATTAGCAATCGCCTACACCTCGCCAATAGCAGTTTGTCCATGACTAACCTATATAAAGAAGATATAACTCAGTTGGTTAGAGTGCGATACTTTTAATATCGACGCCGTAGGTTCGAGTCCTACTATCTTTATTTCTTTTTTCTAGGATGGGTTGAATCGAACAACCATTCTCATTACCAAAAAATGATGTCTTTCCTTTAGACGACATCCTATTTTATCTATATTTATAAAATGCATTTCATAAATATAAAATTATACATATACACAAAAACTTTTTCTTTGTAAGCGCCACTACATAAAATTATAATACTCGTTATAAAATAAATACTCTATTTTATAATACCATTTCGTTTTAAGTAACATATAAAATAATAGAATATTTTATATTAATACCAATACTTTTTTATTTTTTATGTTTATATATCTAGTAAATTTATATTAATTTAATTGTATGATATTAATTACATAGTTACTGTATATTTTTTTTTTTGTAAATATATAACACTAATACTAGTTTTTCTATAACTTTTATAGATTAATGCTAATCAAATTTCTATAGGCAATTTGATTAGGCGCTATTAATAATTGAACGCCCTTGCTATTTTTGGCAATGTCACTATTTTATTTCTATTTGTAATATGCTGCCGACTACTAGAATCGAACTAGTGTCAAGTAATTACAAGTTACCTATTCTACCACTAAACTAAGTCGACATTTTTATACTTTATATACATAGATCTTCTCCATCCAAATCTTGTAAATAAAAATTAAATTAAATATTCGAATACAGGCCAGGCCATACCTTTTATAAATAAGAATGATTGAAACTAATATTGAACAGAACTTACTTTTGATAGATTAGAAGAAAATTACGAAGGCTTCTTAAAAAGGAAGGTGGTTACTAGATCTTAATATACTGATCTCTAGGAGAATCGAACTCCTATTAGTAAAATGAAGATCTACTGTTTTACCTTTAAACTAAGAGACCTATACCTATATATATATGTATAAATAGTTAACTTAATATTCTATATACTATATTAATAATATACTTAACTTTCTTTTCAAACGCAAACAAAGTGGGACGGTGCTTATAAATCTTATATTTATAAGTGACATGTAAATACTCTAAATTTTATAAAACGATAAAAAAGGAGTATTCGATTAGTCATAAATAATAAATATATTATTGAAGCTTATATAAATTATCCTTTACATATATTAACTAAAAAAATCAGATATTTTTTTGTGATATATATAAAATTTACAACCAAAACAAGTGAATGTGATAAGGTAGTATAATGCAAATACACCTATTTATTTTTTAGCTAATTCTAATAAATAATAAGTAGAGTACATTCCAGGATTCGAACACTGGTCTAGCAGGACATGAATCTGCTGTGCCACCTTTACACTAAAGTACTTAAATAATAGACTACTCTTATATTAAGATTATTTATAGGTCCATGTAGATATCTGTAACTTTATCTCAATGAAAATAGAATTATATTCCTATATCTTCAATAATTATCAAACATAGAAACTCGAGATATGTTTATTTATTTAATAATTAAGGAATAAGAAGGGGGAGTATTTTACAAAGAAAACATAAAAGGTTGAGTGAATAGAAAGTGGAGTCCTATGAAGCTTGTTATAACACTTAGCATCGCACTAATTTGAAGTAGAATAACTAGAACGTTAACTAGCTTTTCAGATGGAATCAGCTTCCCTACTAGTTTAGATTTGCTAGCGATATTTTCTCGGTTATTTTTTAGATACACGAGAACAGTAATTAGAATGTAGGAGTAAGCAATAATGAAAACACTAATTACTAGCAGGATTACTACTAGATTGTACTGAAAGTGTAGTAGATCCATAGCATCTAGTACCCCTGTACTAGATGTAGGAACACGATTTCGAAGTCCTGTCTTAATATAGTCAGGAAGAAGTGAAAATAGCCAATCGATAAGAGACCGCCGAAGGCTTCTTCGAATGGCGAATGCATTGGATGAGAACCTCCGAGATTTGTAGCTGTGTTACTACTAGTATTACCGAATTTGTTTTGGTTCTCAAAGATTCGGTTAATTCGGGCTACAGTTCCAGCAGCCTGAACAGTGCTAGTTACCTCATGCATTGTGTAAGTTGCCGCAGCACTCACAGCGATTAGCGCAATTGTACCGATACCTTTACCAACAGGAGTTTTGGCTTGAGTACCTTTATAAATAGAATAAACAGACAGTGCAGCAAAGGTATTCCAAAAATTAGTATTGTGTGCAATCATTGTATCGTCCTTAATCGAAACAGTTATCTCATCCTGGCGGGTTTGTACAAAACGATAGAATAATAAGGATAGTAAAAACGGAAAACATAAAAATCACAGCCTTTATAATAAATAGAAAAGGTTCTGATAATCCGCTATATCCAACTTCATTAGCATCAGCCCATCGTTGCATTGGTGCCATTACGATAGGTTCAATTACTGTTACAAAAACAACACTTAGAAGAATAGGAATTAGTACTACTAGAATTTCTAGTAGATTATATAGAATTGAAAACATTTCTTAAATAAAATAAACTACGTTATCAATTTCTATTTACCGTCTAAATTTAGTAGGGTGTATATCGATTCCACTAATTATTGAATAGTTAGTAAATAAATACGCACATTATAAATCTATACTCTCAATTGATTATTATTAGAATTGGCTGCCAAAGGCTTTTATATATAACAAATAGAATTTATTTATTTTAATAATAAGTATAGATAGGTTTAAATCTTTTTTTTATTTGACTTATCTGTCAAAGGTCTTATAAATAGAAAACTTATAGCCGTTATAAAATCGGGGATTTTATTAGGCCCACCCATTGATAAATAAATACTTTTTAATATTCCTATATCAAGTTAATCTATTACTTTGACTTATTTTTTTAACAAAGCTAGATTCTATTTTGTAAAAAAAAGTAAAATTTTTCATACAAAGCTACTCTATCCTGAAAAAAAAACGCGGGTATACGAAAAAGAGGGGGAAGAATACCTAATGAGAAATCACTAAGATCTAAAACCGGTCCTAGAGGAATAACACCCCAACCTAGTAGACTAAAAATAAGAGTTACCATAGGAGCTAGAAAGAATAGACTCTTTGTAGCCTGTGATGGAATTACTTGTTCTTTAATTACTAGTTTTAGAGCATCGACAAATGGTTGTAGTAGAGCATAATAAATTGTTCATGCCATCAGTATTATTAAGTAATAGAATAAAGTAGTCCTGATGTTGAGGCATGAACAGAATCAAGAATAATATTAGGGAAGATACCAAATACTACAGCAACAAATAGAAGAGGTAGTAGAAGCATAAACTCTCGTCGAGTAATATCTGTAGTGTAATTTAGATATTTACTCCATGCACCAAAAGCAATTCGGTTGTATAGCCAAATAGAATAAGCAGCACTTAGAACAATTCCTGTACTTCCTAGAACAGCAAATACAGGATTTCGTTGGAATGCACCAGCTAGACATAGGAATTCACCAGCCCAATTAGCACTTAGAGGTACAGCAGCATTAAAAATTGTAAATACAAAGAACATAATAGAAAATAGTGGCATATAAGCAGTCATACCTCGATAGTATCGGATAGTTCGAGTATGGTATCGATCATATAGAACACCACCAACTAGAATAAATAGTGCTGGACTAACAACTCCATGAGCAATACTTAGTAGTAGAGCTCCGTCAATACCTTGAATAGTATTGCTAAATAGTCCTAGTACTACAACAGCCATATGCCCAATAGAAGAGTAAGCAACTAGAGCTTTGAAATCTGTTTGTCGTAGAGTCGCTAGTGAAGCATAAATTAGAGTAATAACAGCAATAGTTTGTACTAGTGGAGAAAAGTATGAAGTAGCATCAGGCAGGAACTGAATTAGAATTCGCATGTATCCATATGTTGCTAGTTTAAGGATTAGACCCGCTAGGATAACACTACCCGCTAGTGGTGCTTCAGCATGAGCTCGAGGTAGCCATACATGGAATGGCAGTAGTGGCGTTTTAATAGCCATACTAATAAATACAGCTAGCCATAGTAGTTTTTGTGACTCTAGATTAATTTCCGATAGTGACACAACTTGGAAATCTGTAGAACCTACGTTGTAATAAATTACTAGGAAAGCTAGTAGCATAAACAGAGAACCAAATAGTGTATAAAGGAACAGTAGGAAAGCAGCTCGTACTCGTGTAGCACTACCACCCCAAATACCAACAATTAGGAATAGAGGAATTAGTACACTTTCAAAGAATACATAAAATAGTAGAATGTCCAGTACAACAAATACAGCAATAAGTAGTGTTTCTAGTACTAGAAAGCACATTAGAAAGTATTTAAGTTGCTCTTTAATGTTATCCCAATTACTTAGAATACAAATAGGTGTGATAAATGTTGTTAGTAGAACAAAGTAAAGTGAAATACCATCTACTCCAATGTGTAGATGACAAAAATTAACTTGATTAAATTCTTGTGTAAATTGGTATTCACTAGTACTAGAATCAAATTCAGCCCATAGCACAATACTTAGAATAAAATTAATTAGAGTAGTTCCAAGTGCTACTCGCTTCATTTGTGCCTCTGATTGTTGTGTATTACCTTGCATAGGAGCCAGTAGTAGAGCACCTAGTAGAGGAATAATAAGTAGTAGCGTTAGCATTTTCTTCTTTTTTGTTTTAATGTCCTTCTTTTTCTTAATTTAATTATTATCTATAACGAAAGTAAACACTCCGTTCAAAATATCATTTTAGGCTGGGCTTGTTATTCTTAGCCTGTAAACAGCCATATACTATTATATATAAATTTTATTAAATAATGAGTATACCTATATAACATCCCTATAGTATATACTATTTAAATATACAGATATAATTAACAAAATCAGAATATTGAATTGTATTCTATATATATATATATATATAAATATAACTAGGTACACTAGTTAATAAAGATTAGTGCATAATAAATCTACGCTAGAGAGTTTATTTTCAATTTTTATAGGACGGGATAAAAATAAAAAGAATGCGTTATAAAATTAGATGTTTTTTGTTTAAGATTAGTCCGCTACAATTTTTGTTTTATAGTAAATTTCATAGAAAATTACCCCCTACGGGGTTTGCTTGGCTAGTAAAATGAAATAGTAGAAAAGGGTATTCTATTTATAAGAACATTAACTTCAATATATTATTACTTTGCTTTGTTTTTATTGAATTTATAAAAAGCCAGAAACAAAAAAGAAAATATTTGCCATATAAATCAAGATTTAGTAATACTATCACTATTTAATAAAAATAGATTTTATTAGGGCCGGCCCGGCCCACCCCTTGAAAATGTAGGATTTTATTATGTTAAAAATTGAAAATAAAAATTATATCTATTCTCTTAAGAATATACTAATATAATTTAAAAAGGGGGATTTATATAAATTGTATAAAAATTTTTAGAGAGACGATAGTTATGATTTTTCAACACGAATAGAACTTCGTTTATCAGTGAAGTATAGAGCTCCTGTACCAAACTCATAAACAAATCCAATAGTAAGTACTAGGAAGAAGATGATGAAAATCCAAAATCCATATGTACTAGTTTGGTACAGGTTCATTGCGTAAGGATATGTAAGAAGAATCTCGATATCAAATACTAGAAATAGAATACCAACTAGATAAAATTGAATTGAAAAAGGATTTCGTGTTTGACCATATACAGGAGAGAACCCACATTCATATGGTGTAACTTTTTCAGAATCAGGTCGATGTACAGCTAGTAGAAGATTAGCAAATAGAAGGATAACAGCTAGAATAGGAATAAAAATAAAAAATAGTGTAATTGTGTTCATTAGTAATAGAATAGTGATAGAGCTAGGATATGACAGCTATTTAGTAGGATTGAAGGTTGTAGTACAAATAGTAGAATAATCATAGTTAGACTTGAAATTAGTAGACTATGTACATTCGTAATTTTTGGAAGAGTTGTATTCTCTTTTAGATCTTCAGTTGTATTAGTATTTACAATATCATTAGAAGTATCTTGAGTATCAAAGTAAATAACTCGAATAATTTTTAGATAGTAAGAAGCACTAATAACACTTACTAGAATTGCAATAATAGAAAGGAAATAATAACCTCCATGAGTACTTGAATATAGAACCATTTGTTTAGCAAAGAATCCAATTAGAGGAGGGATACCTGCCATAGAAAATAGACAAAGAGCTAGACTTAGCCCTAGTAGAGGATTTTCTTTAAATTGTCCTTTAAGTTGATCAATAAATTGAATATCTGTAGTGTTAATAGATTGTTTATTACTTGTTCGATTTGCTAGTAGATATGATTTACTTGTACTTAGAATATACCCAAATGCTAGAAGAATAAGGAATGTATTAACATTAGTTAGTGAATATTGAATTAGATAAAATAGGAAAGATTCAATTGATTCTTCTGTATTAATAGCTAGAGCTAGTAGTAGAAATCCTACATGACTAATTGTACTATATGCAAGTAGACGTTTAATTCGATATTGACTTAGTCCAACAACAGTACCAATAATTAGACTAAGAATACTAGCAATAAGTAGTAGGTTTTTCCAAATATTAATAGAAGAATCATCACCAAGAAGAAGACTTAGTGATTCAAAACTACCTTCTAGTCCTGATTGTAGTTCTAGAAGGAATACAAAAATAGAAATTTTTGGCATTGTTGTTAGCCAAGATGTTACAATAGTTGGTACACCATCATAAACATCAGGTGCCCAATTATGTAGTGGAGCCGCTGCTACTTTAAATAGGAAACCAATACCAATTAGGAGTAGTCCACATGTTACACCTCCATTATATACACTACTATAACCCATAGTATTTGATCCAGTCACTTGTACTAGAGTATAAATACTTTCAAATTGTGTTAGACCAGTGTAACTATAAATTAGTGCTGTCCCTAGTAGAATTAGTGCTGATGATAGACCACCTAGTAGGAAATATTTAAGACCAGCACTTGTAGCTGATTCTGAGTCTCGATAAAGTGTAGCTAGAATATATACTGCAAAACTTTGTAGCTCAATACTTAGATACATACTTACTAGATCTGAACTACTTAGTAGTAGTGTAGCTCCCATTGATGTAAATAGAATCATTAGTGAATATTCACTAATTGATGGAATTACTGTTGTAGTACGTAGAGAATTTGATACATTTGTCTTCTCTGTAATAGGTCCCCAACCTAGAAGAATTAGAGCTCCTGTGAATAGTAGAAATCCTTCGATAGCTACTGATAGTGTTGTTACATGAAATAGTCCACTGTAGATACCTACTCCGGAAGCTAGTGACTCAATATGTAGACCATTAAAAGCCAGTAGAGCAGAATAGATTAGAACTACAGATGTAATTCGATTAAATAGACTAGGGGTAATTCGGTAGGAGAAAACAGGAATGGCTACTAGTAGTGAAATTAGACCAATTGAAAGCATTACAACTATTCTTTTGTAAAAATCATCAATACAAAACCGCCTTACTGAAACCTCTTAACTTTTGTGTGGCGTTCTCATAACATAAAATTAATTAATCGCGGTTTATAATTTTATCTATAAGAAACTATAAAAATGTATAACAGTACACGGTCGAATTTAGTTAAATTTATACGTGTTATACTAGTATTCGGAATCGAACCGAAAATGTGAGAGTGGAAGTCCCAAGTTTTACCATTAAACTACACTAGCTTTCTATATTTTATAATATACAATTAACACACATTATAAAAACCTGTATATATTATTATTATACCTATATTAATAAAATATAGAAAATAAATTAGTAATTTTACGTCTGCACAAAAATAAAATTTTCTGCGCTGGCGCGAGAAATTTTATTTTGTTCCATAATAAGAATGTTAAAAAAAGATTAAATTATGTTGACGCTATAAATTTGTATGAATAAACCATTCGGCCCACTTTGTTTGCTTTTGAATAAAAATAAATAAAAATCGAAGATAAAATATTTGCGCCCGTAAAAAAAATAAAAATTAAAGATAGATGTTATATAAACTAATGAGCATATTATTTACAAATCAAATATTCTTATGACGTGTACTATAACATTAATAAACTCTTTATTTTTTATAATATAGTGTTATAATAGATGACTATCTTTAATATAGTAGACAATATATTATAAAAAGATAGGCTAAAAAAAAAATAAATAAATAGAACATATATTAAAGATAAGATTTTTATAAAAATAAGATTTGATTTTAGAAATGGTTTTATTTACAATTTTTTATATTATCTATGGAGGGGAAAAAGTAAATTAGTATAATTGTGTTTAAGATCGTTGACAAATCCAAACTTTTACTGTAAAAGCACCTAGTTCATTTTTAGTTGTAAATTTACCATAATCAATAATTTGTGTTGTATTAGAACAACCAAAAGAACCAATTAGACAAGATTTTACCGTAATTCGTGGGATAACTGTTTCAGTTACTAGTCGTCCTGAAACTTGTACTTTAATACCACTAACATGTGCTGGTAGATCCATTTTATGTAGACTAGGATTAGTTAGAATAGCTTCTTGGAAATCCATGAAAGTATTACTAGGTGCATTATAAGCAAGGTATTGACTTAGAATATCACTATTTAGATATGGATAGTATAGTCGAGTAGCAATTACATTTACTTCTTTTTGATAAAGTTGAGCAAGTGTACTACTTAGTTCTGAAAAGTTATTCTGGAAGACTGTAGAATCTTTATTGAATGAGTTCTTATCATTATTAGATGCAACATAGTAAAAAATTTGAATAGTAACTTTGTTATTAGTGTGGCTAAAATTTGGTTTACTAGTAATAAAATAAGAACTAGAAGGATTAATTGTTGTATTCTTATTAATAATACTGTCTTTTTTTGTATTTGTTTTAAGATTTTGTCGGTTTTCCTGCGGAAAACAGGCAAAGTAAGCATTAATAATAGAAGTAGCACTATTATTTAGTGAAGTATTTACAGAAAGAGTTGAATCTAGCCCTGAATATTGTTTACTAAATGAGTAACCTCCAAAATTATTGGTTTGGATCTGTGGTACTCCTTGATAACCATTATTTTTTAGTGAAACACCAGGGATTGTAGGCATAATAATATTCATTTTCATTATATTGAGTGCGTCAAACACGCGGGTAAAGAAATGCTATGTATAAAATGATTTTATTTTTCGCTATTCTAACGAAGATGTTAAAAAAGCGAAGCTTTTTTAGTCTAAATATTTACTAGCGAAAAATATTCTACTTTATAAGCCCTGCAATAACTATTATTAAATATTGTATTTAATAATATAAGCCGGTACAATTACCAGAAAGGAAGGAGTATTTATCTTTATTACAGACGTTATAGAAATAAAAATAGAATACTTCATTATTATATAGACACATTTGTATTAATAAAACAAATTCTATTTATGAATAAAATTTCTCGCGCCAGCGCATAAATTTGCCAATAAAAAGATAACCGGGAAAATCTTCGATTTTATAGACGCTAGCCACTATAACGTTATATAATTTTTAGAATATTTGTGCACAATATGAAAATTTGCAATATTCTATTTTTCAAACGCAAACAAAGTAGGCCGAGTGGGACGGTGAAGCTGAAACTATCTTTTAACTCAGAGAACAAGGCACTAGAAAGAATCGAACTTTCGTTAAACGTATTAACAGTACGCCACATTACCACTATGTTATAGTACCTATATTATATATGAAAGACTAGTAGTGGGCTAATAAAATATTTTATTAGCTGCTGTCTAGTGCCAGTACACAAAATCTCTGATTTTCCCTTATAAGAATTTTAAGAATTAATTAAAAAAGATATACTCTAGCTATAAAATATCAGACTGGAAAGACTTGAACTTTCGACTATCACTCCCAAAGTGATCGCCCTGAACCATTAGGCCATCAATCTGTTATTAATTTTACCGACCCACCGATAGGCAAATTACGAAGTAATTTTATAGCGGTTTACGACTAAAATCAAAGGGTACTAAAAAAGAAGAGTTAAAATGTTAAATAAAGACATTTTTAATAATAGACAATGTTTTACGATTAAGTAAATCAATAAATTAGTAGTGCTAAACTGAATATATTACTATACTTACATTTGCACCCTATATGTATTTACATAGAATTATATAGATAGTTTATAAACTATAAAAATAATAAGTAAAATACAAAGAAGTAGTCTTCTTCCTATTTCTTGTAATCTAATAAGGTGTGCTTCGTGCTTAAGATGCTTTCAGCGCTTATCTGTCATGATTGTGGCTACCCTACGGTGCTATATCTAAAGACGTAACAATAGGTACACCATGGAATCATCCCCAGCGGTCCTTTCGTACTAACCGGAGGTCCTTAATCGATTACTTTTTCCTTCAGAAGATAGGGACCATACTGACTCCTAATACATAAATACTCTAATTTATAGAATACTTATGGTATGGCCTATTTGAATGTTATCGTAATATTTAGAATATTACTTCTAATTATCTCTAATTAGTTCGGACTATATCTTATCTTATTATTCTTAAGATGGAAACACATAGTCTCTGAGGATCCTACTTGTTAATATACTTAACTTTGGTTTCCTGCTGATTGCCTAATTTCTTAGATTTTTACTGAAGAATTTCTAGTACTAAGAACTATAAAGGTGTTCCAGCATACAGTTTCCTTACGACGCGAGTCTTATCTTATGTTTATTTTTATTTTGTTTATTTATGTGCAAACATTAAGGGGGATTTAATTACAGTTTATTATTACTGAATAGTTTACCTTGGTAGACTTGATTATATTTACGTACTCGTTTTAGATGAGTACGACTAATATTGTATTTCAGTTCACATTCTTTTACATTTTTCTCATAACTAAGAAGTTCTTTAGTGTTGGCATCATAAACCCAAATACCACGAGATCGGTTATTTGTAAGTTCTGTGTTACCAGTTACAGGATTTAGAATAAAACCATCTGTAAGAGGTTCATCTGTAAAGTAAAATTTATGTCCTGATGTAGTCCAAATCATTTTTTTCTCATAATGTCCTTTTAGCTGGGCGAAGCCCTGATCATACTGAATTGAATAGTGTTTATTATTAGCACTAGTGATCCCAATTCGACTAGTTTCCTTAAGTCCAAATAGAATCTTTTCAGTATTAGGAATAATAGCATTATCTCTATCAATTTCATATTGATAAAACATAGTGCTGATTTTCATTCGATTCTCTTCAGACATTATACTTCCACTATTACTTGATACCATAAGACTACGATTTAGTGTTGGATTAAGCATCATCCATAGCTGTTCCCAGTTTTGAATGATTGATTTATCAAGTTTGTTAGAAACTTCTAGTTGAGGTTGGGCCGGCCCGTCGTAGTGTAAAATTTTCAATTCCATAAGTAGAAATAGCAAATGCTAGATCTTTACTTACTTTTGTACTATTACCTTCTAGACTAGCTTTAACACGTCCTAGCATGAAGTAATCTGTTAGTCGACCTTTATTAGTAAAGAATCGAAGAGCAGAACCTACATAAAACATACCAGTACTTTTACACCAAAGTACATAAACACCGCCTTTATTGCTAAGTTCAAATTGAGCTTTAGTTTTATCTGTATTTAGATCATAAATAAGAATATTTTTAGATAGTGAATAACGTTCTTGGATATCTTTAATTCGTTGAATTAGAGATTTTATAAAGATAGGATATTTAGTAATAGTTGTAATTGGAATAAAAAAGTTAAAAGAATTGAAATGAATTCGCTTCATAATTTTGATTAGTGCTGTTGTCATTATGTAAATTTCAATTTTTATATATTTACTATATTTGCTGCTGCTAAATAAACTTTTATTTGAATTAACCTAATGCGTTATGGTTGGGAGATCAATAATTTATTTTTAATTTCACGTCGTATTGAACCCAACTCGCGTACCTCTTTAATCAGCGAACAGCTGAACCCTTCCAAGCTACTGCACCTGGAGGATGAGATGAGTCGACCATTTTCCTCTTCATCATTATTAGAATTAAATGGAGATCTAATATAAGGGGAAATAGCAAAGCTTATTTGCCCCCGATGAAAAGTGTAAGTTGTTTATACTTACGCCATTAGTCACCTAATGGATTAGACTATATCATCAATTATACTACAGTTTACGTGGTAGTTTATATTGCATAGTTGAAATAAGATGTGGCTTAATAAGGTCATGTAGCTTATTAGCATCACTTGTTGTAAATTGAACCACAAATTTATTCTTATGCTTTACTACTTTACTCTTAAACCCAAATTTTAGGTTTAGTTCTTCGCTAATCATTTTATTTTCATCTTGACTATATCCTTGAGTATGTAGAGTTAGTACACGACCTTCTCGATGAAGACTTCCATCCCCCATTACCCAGTATGCTAGACCAACTTCATTTAGGTGATTAAGAATAATACCAGGATTGATAGTTTTCTTAGTAACACCACCGTTAGATGAAATATTATAGAATAGATCCCAAATAATAGAGAAAGATGTGTGACTAAATGTCTTAAACCAATAACTCTTCACTTCACCTTGTTTAGGTCCATGAATATATTTTCGAATTCCTGGTTCAGTCATAAAGCAATATTCTTTACACTCTTGGAATAGATGGAATAGAAACTCTTTTTGATCAGCTCCTTGTTCAAACTTAACTAGAGCTTCGTGACTTACACGATACATAGTTGCATCGCTTAGTACCATACCTAGAATAAGTTGAAACAGTTTAGAGTCGATCATAGGGAGACTTTTCTTCCAATCTTGCCAATATTTAGAATTAAAATGGTAACCATTTCGAGTATTAGTAATCTTCTTCATTATTTTAGATTGCATGAGAAGTACGCCAGTATGCCACTAATTTATATAATTAAGGTGAACACTAGCTGGTGAACAAATACTGGATATCTCGAAGATGTTTCCAGTTCCTATACTAATGCAAAATAAAATAAGGTATAATTGTCGGGCGCTCGTGGAAGGATTATTGTTGGTATTACTCACCTTCTAGTCGTTGAACCTTTCTATTACAATTTAGTTAGTAAACTAAAATACCTTAATAGACTTGGCTGCGGATTGTCTTACTATTGAGTTAACATAATAAGAGTTTCCCGCAATTCACCCGATTTAACCTCGACTATGACTCTTTATTTAATCGAGGTGTCAAACCGTTTGGACAATATGAACTCTCGCAAACGATAAACCTGTTATCCCTAGCGTAACTTTTATTTCTTGAGCGATGACCATTCCATTATGAATCACCGGATCACTATATCCTACTTGCGTATCTGATTGACCTATCAGTCTTTCAGTCAAGCATGCTTACACTATTACGCTTTAATAAACTTTACATAGTTCATTGGTTTCTGACCAATATATGCATACCTTTGAAGGCCTCTGATACTTTATTAGAGGCTACCGTCCCAGTCAAACTGACCACCTGATATTTTCCCATTTAATCATTTCCTGACATCTTATAGAACAATTTTCCTATGATTTTTAATTTAGTAAATTAAAAAAAAAATTGTTCCTATAAATATCATAGAAGACTTTATAGAATAGCTATTAAACTACTCAAAGTTCTTATAATATAGCCATAGAATAACTCTATGAAAATAAAAATATTCTATATCTCTATTCAAATTAAAAATTTTATTTATAGAAGACTATCTTATAAATGTAAATTGAAGATCCTTTTTTATAAGATGTAGTACTACTAGAAAATTACAGGTAAGTTTCTTCTTTAGACTAGTCAAGGTATTTCACTGATGTAAAAAATATTTACTCCCTTGTATACTACACCTAGCTATAGAAGAAACAATATCAAGTTACAGTAAAGCTGCATAGGGTCTTCCCGTCTAACTGAAGGTAAACCGCATCTGCACGGCTAATTCAATTTCACTGAGATGCTTGTGGAGACAGCAGGGCCACGTTACCTCATTCATGCAGGACCACATTTAATGGCCAAGGAATTTCGCTACTTTCAGATCCTTATAGTTAAGACCGCCATTCACCATGGCATCAGTTAGTGACTCTATTATTAGAAATTAATAAATAGATCACCTTCTTTACACGACATGGCATTGGGCAGAGTTCACAACTTATACAAGTACTATTCGTCTTAGCAAGTTGCTGTGTTTTTGGTAAACAGTCGCAGCCCTCGATTTTGTGACACTCAGAATTTTTAATATAATTATTTATTCTGGTTACCCTTATCGTCTAACTTACGGGCACAATTTGCCGAGTTCCTTCACAAGCATTATCTCTACGCCTTAGTATTCTCTACCTACGAACCTGTGTCGGTTTAGGGTACGGATTCACTATTTATATAGTGACACTTATTTTTCTTGATCTAATTATTCTAACTCTGCAAATTTACATACAAATGAATAAAATAATTATTATATATAGATAATTCAGTGTAATTCAAGTAGTTCTCATCAGATATAGACATTCGCCTATTTTCCTTAGAGTCCGCATAACTCATGGCAGATTAACTTCTCCATGAAACCCTCTCGTATTCGGCGAGGAGTGTTTTAACTCCTTTCTACGTTACTCATGTCAGCATTTTCTCTTCAGTACTGTCCAGAAAATGAAACATTTTCCTTCAATCAGATACTGAGTGTTCTGCTACCCTTATTTATAATAAAAGAGATATTATTATAAATAGTCACGGTGTAGGTATATTGTCTAAGACCCGTTAATTTTCGACGCTTCTCTCCTCAAATTAGACCACTGAGTTGTTACACTATCATTAAAAGATGGCTACCTCCAAGCCTACTTCATGGTTGTATTAGGAGTTAAACTTTCTTATATTCACTTAACAATATTTTGGGACCTTAACACGTGCTCTGGGCTGTTTCCCTTTTGTCTATCCACCTTATCATGAATAGACTGTGCCTTTATCATTCACTATTATCCTTCCGAGGTTAACCATCAATGGTAGAGTTGTGAAACCCCCCAATTTAACATAGTGATATAAATATCTAGCTAATGTATGATGATCAGTGCTGTACATATAAAAGTGTAAATAAAGGCCCTACCTAAATAGGTTTCGCAGAATACCAGCTATCATCCAAATTAGATTGGCCTTTCACCCCTTACCACAACTCATCAGAGAATTTTGCAACATTCACCTGTTCGGCCCTTTTTTAGCCTGGTCATGGTAAGATCATTTGGCTTCGGGTCTAGTTCATAAAACTATTTTTGATCCACTTATTACAGTCGCTTTCGCTTAGATTATTCATCTTGCTCTATAAACTAACTCGCTGACCCATTATGCAAAAGGTACGTTGTCATTTTTACTAAAAACTCCAACTGCTTATAGGATTACTAGTTCAGGTTCTATTTCACTAGTCATCTACTTACTTTTCACCTTTCACTCACGTTACTCTTCACTATCGCTAGATATGTTATACTTAGCCTTGGAGGATGGTACCCCCTTATTCATACAAGGCTGACGTCCTCATATTACTTAATTACTTTTCTAGTTTCATCACATACAGGACTTTCACCTTCTATGGGTCGATACCTATAATTATTATTTTATACGTACGAGTCTACTTATTCCAAAGTACTATGTGTGTCACTAAAATTTTAGGCTATTCTGGTTTCACTCACCATTACTTCCAGAGTCTCTTTTGATTTCCTTTCCTATTGGTACTGTAATGTTTTACTTCCCAACGTTCTATACTATTCGGTTTACCTTAGGATTGTATAAATATTCTGATTGTATCTATACTTTTAGTATTATACTTCCTTTTCAACATATCTGCTAGGCATCCCTAATAATCCCTTTAATTACTTAACCGTACATTCAACATTGTCATCGATACCTATATAAATCATTTTTTTTTATAACTAATTTCATAACTTATTAACTTTAAAACCTATATATTTAACTTTCTTTTTTTATTTACAAAAATATTTTTATATGCACGCTCCTATAAAAATTGAAAAATTTTATTGGCGCCTATTTATTGATTTTGTTTTTACTCCCTCAGAATATTTCATAGATTTCTCTTTCTTTTTTGTTATAACTATTAATTTATTATTTATAAAAACAGCTTACAAAAATCTATATCTATGGAATTTTTATGTTGGTTAATGGTACTGATATAAACGCTTCCTACCATAAAAAGACTAGACTTTATTAAGATTAATTACTTTAAACAGCTATACTTACTAAATAGAAATGAAATTTACTTTTCATATTCTTATATAGGAAGATCCTATAAGGACGATAGTATTTCGTATTCTATCAGATATTTCTAAAATTATTATTTATACATTAGTTAAATTATATTCAATAATAAATTTCTTTTTATGTATAAAATACTTTACTTATTTTATGATAATGTTATTTTTTAGTAGAAGCAAAGCGTGATCTACAAAACCTTTTGTTTGAAAAAGAAAACTTTAACTTTATAGTAATACAATCTTTTCTTTTTTCTAATACGGTTCTATTTTTTTTATTATTATGAACAATTTTCTACTTGATTTTCTAGCACTAGGTGCTATTCTATCTGGAATTCTAGTTATTACATCTAAAAATCCAGTAATTTCTGTACTATTCCTAATTTCAGTATTTGTAAATGTAGCTGGTTATCTTGTACTACTAGGTGTAGGATTTATTGGTATCTCTTACCTAATTGTTTATGTTGGAGCTATTGCTATTCTATTCCTATTTGTTGTTATGATGCTTAATCTACAACTAACTGAACTAAGTGCTGTTGGTACAGAATATACACAAAATCTTCCACTAGGTACTATTATTGGAAGTCTATTCCTATTTGAACTAGTTTCAATTGTACCAGGTTTTGCACCTGAATTTGAAAAAGCTACATTTAGTATTAACACTCTAACAAATCTTCTACCTCAAGCTGAGCTAGGAGTACTTAACTGGTTTAATTCGGTATTCCTAGGTGTTGAATCATCACAATATAGTTCTATTAGTGAAGTTCATTATACATTTACTAATACAGCTGCAGATACACAATTTGCTAATTTCCTACAAATTCAAAGTATTGGTTATAGTATTTATACTACTGGAGCTCTATGGCTAATTGTTGCAAGTGTTATTCTTCTTCTTGCAATGGTTGGACCTATTACACTTTCAATGAATAAAACTTATACTAGCTAAACTTTAATCATTCCCCTCCTAACGAAGTGGCGCCTACCAATTTTAACTTTGATTTTACTTCATAATTTAACTATAAATATTAACTAATTAAAGAATAACAGACAAATATTGTAAAAATGAATATTATTTCGAAGTAGTTTTACATAAGGATCCAATTGCTATTTGCAGTAGATTCTATTCTGTTTACCCGCGCTTTGCGCCCCCCTGAGCCTTTTTATTAAAAGTAATACTCATTAATGTCTATTTTAGTGTCTAGAAAGAACTCTGGACTATTTTACAATACTTTATATGAATAGCTATATATTCTTAGTTATGAGTCGAGTACAGATGGCTTCTGTTGGGGAACTGCAAATTCTACCATCCAGGGTTCAATTCCCTCTCGACTCTACAATATCTTACCAACTTATTATTCTAAATTCCGGGATCTTTGGGTTTTCCGGGTTAAAACTTTTATTTCTTCGCTTTAGTTTGATTACGGATGACGTAATCAAACTAAAGTTCTTAAAGTAATATTTAGATACATTAAAAAGATAGCCTTTATAACTAACAGTAATTTTCATATAATTAGCAGTAGATAGAATACTATAGAATTTTATATTATAAAGTATCTTATATGTATATAAAGAAATAATGATAAAAGAATATCGTATAATGGTAATACAATGATCTCCAAAGTCATTTATGTTGGTTCGATTCCAGCTGTTCTTGTTGTTTTAAGATTGATTAATTATGCATATAATACAATACACTTTTATTATAAAGATATAATTGTATAGGTACTGAAAACATCTTATTTTGTATCATGATATTCAGTATTTGTTCACCAGCTAGTGTTTACCTTAATTATATAAATTAATAATTAGTGGCATACTGGCGTACTTTATGATTGTTATTTACCATGCTTGCTGCTGCTAAATACATCGGATCAGGAGTAGCTGCTCTAGGACTAATCGGAGCCGGAATTGGAGTTGGAATTGTATTCGCTGCTCTAATTCAAGGAGTATCACGAAACCCTAGCCTACGAGGTCAACTATTTACTTACGCAATTCTAGGATTTGCTCTAAGTGAGGCTACAGGACTTTTCGCCCTAATGGTATCATTCCTACTACTTTACTCATAATTGAGTAATTAACGGTAAGTTAACCTATCCGCGGGAAAATTTAATTTCCCCTTTTTCTATTTCATATAAAAATTTTTTATCTATACATTATTATTCCTTATTCTTCCTAAGATCATATCTAACGCTTGAATTCCATTCCATAAATTCGAATATCTTTTTATAGCTCAATACTGATAAATTCAATTTATGTATATTTTATAAGGGCTATTATTTATTTTTTAATAATTAGATATTATTTTTCTATATAGTATTAATAAGTATGTTATAAAATAATAGACTAGACTTTTAAACAAAATCTCATATTGAAAATAGAAATAAAAATTACAATATAAGTTAGAAATATCTATTATTTTACATAGAAAATATAACTAATATAGGTATATATATATGTGAGTGTGTTGAAATTGGTAGCCAAGTCGACCTTAGGAGTCGGTAGTCTTAGACTGTGTAGGTTCAAGTCCTATCACTCACAAAATAAAAAATCATCCACTACAATTATAGTAGTTATTGTATTCATTTTTATTAATCAATTAAGAATTCTTTCTATTTATGCGCTGGCTAATAAAAATCTTCGATTTTTATAAGGCCATAAGAATAAAAATTATAGTTATAAATATAGGATCTATTGGCGATAAAATAAAGTATCTTATAAAATATATAGTAATAGACACGTAGATTTACAGCATACTTAGCTAAATTGGTAAAGCGCCTAACTTCGGATTAGGAGATTTAGGGGTTCGATCCCTCTAGTGTGCTATAAAAATTAAAATAAAGAAGAATATAATAAATATTGGTATTTTTATATTGCTTAGAAAGAACAGTAATAGAATAGATATTAAATTATCTATTTTTCTATTTTTTTTTTACTCTTTGATAATACTATAATAATAATATACGTTAAATAAATAGGCTTTTATAACTTCTTTTTATCTTACTATTTTATAGGATAGATGAATCCGCCACAACTTAAATATTTATATTTATACTGCAAAGAATCTTAATTTAATTTCTATAGTACTTAATATTAAATTATCCTGTTTATTTATTAAAAAAAAAAAAAATTTTTTTATTTTTTGTAAATAAATAAATAGATATTTATAATTTTACAAAAAATAAAATTGAATCTAATTCAATTTTAAATTAGATAGAATAAAGTATAAATAGGATAAACAGAATTAGCTGGGAGAGGGACTCGAACCCATCGATTCGCCAGTATGAATGGCGTGGTTTAACCAGTTAGCCTATTCCAGCTATATTAAAAAGGGGAAGGACTAATTATAATTAGGCCAAATTTTGTTTAAATACAACTATGGTTTAAGCCCACTATCCTTGAGAAATTATTAACAAAATGAACTATATTCATTTGTAATTGGATAGATAATCGTATTTTTATTAAATTAAACTATAATATACTATATTTGATAGTCTATAGAAAGTATACATAACACAAAAATGAACTAGCAAATAGTGGATTATAGTAGGAGACAATTTACACAAAAGAAGGGACTAATAAAATTTATATATAAATTTTATAAGGCGAAGTAATAAGTATTCTTTTATTAATTTCTTTAACTTTTCTCTATTCTAAATGAAAATATTTTTCTACTATTATTAACCTTGGACCTTTCTACATCAGTAATATCTAAATTTTTATAATATAGTCCTACCTATACAAAGTTATATTAGATTATATCTACTAATTAACCATTTAATACTATGAAATTCTATATATATATATTACTCTCATGGGTAAAACTCCGGACTTGAACCGGAATGAACACAACTCCACAGATTGGCGCTTTACCAATTAAGCTAGTATTACCTTGATATATATTAGTAATATACCTATACTATATTAAAAGGAAATTACTTATGATTACTCTAAGACGTAATAAGACTAGAAATAATAAGTTTTTATATTATAATATAGTAAGTATAAAAAGAATAATATTATAAAGTTAAATTCTTTGTAAAAAAGAATTGCAAATTTTTAGTGTGGTGTTAGTATAATGCAAGGGACGAGAAACAGGCTAAAGAACAAAAATAGTACATATTAGCTGTAAGAAAATGACTGAAAAGAAATACAGTACCTTGAATAATACCAAAAAATGCTACGAATGTTCTAACTTTAATAAAGATGAATAGAATCTTGAAGAATACGCTATTAGGATCATTATAAAAGATTTTCTTATCCCCTTCTTTTTGAGTATATTTGTTATTGTCTTTTTCTATAATAATGTCTTTTTTTATCCTTAAATAGAGTATATTCAATAGCAATAAACTAAAGAAAAAAGTAGACAATAAAATACTAGCGTAATATTTATGTTATATCCTTAAAATAGTTAAATTTCAATGAATGTAACACCTGTTTTAATATTACCCACAAGCACAACATCCATGATGATCGCTGTTGTATTCCGTACAAAAAGTGAAACAATAAATCCAATACCACTTTTAATATACCAAATACATTGTAGTGGACGAATAAGATAATAACCAGGATAAATTTCAATGAAAAAGACTAGTACTATTTCAGTAAAATTTGGATAATTACTGTACTTTAACACTTACTGCTGTATATGAGATAGTAATATCTGTGGAAGGATTAACAACTTTTTTCTTAATAGTACTATTGAAATAATTTGCCAGATTTGAAGAAAAATCATAATTGAGATAAAGGTACGTACTTGATATCATAATAATTAGAAATAGGAAAATTAGAAGTGCTTTGACAACTACTAGAATTTTTACCATTAGAGATGTAAAAGATACAATCATATTTAGGTTAAAATCTTTAGTTCCTGAAAAAACGATTATTACTTTTATTACCTGCTCAAGCCATTTTATATTACTTCGAAGGTAATTTACCGAATAAAAGATAAGAATACAAATTACAAAGTATAGTAGTGCTGTATACATAATATAAACAACAAGATTAAAAAAGAGTATAGTAGAATAGAACAGTATCGAAATTAATTGCATCGATGTTATAAGGTAGGCGGTTATTGGTTCCACTAGTTGATTGCATCCAACTTAAAAAAAAATGTTATTAATACTCTCAAGAATATTAACATTTTTCTCCTTGAGGTGAGTAACTATTCGCGGTTTGGCACACTGAATTATAAGTTTTCGTATTATTAGACTGATAACTATGATAAGCTTGTACTATAGATTCTAGGTATTATAAATTGAAGAATCAGGAATTGATTATGAAGAACAATATAGAGGATCCACTAGAAATAAAATTCATAATAATTGAGAGAGCGACAATATAAAAGAAGAAAATTTTTGGAGAGAATAATACCGGGCGCATCATAAAATAAAAATCTTGTTTAATAGTAGTAATAAAGTTCTTATATTTTGCATGTAAGATAGTATAAACACTGAAGTTATAATATTAATTTCCTACCCTAATTTTTCTAAAGAAAAAATTAGAAGCGTAAAGTGTACTACTAAAATAAGAGATATCTCCCTTAATTTCTGGATAAAGAAATAGGATTGGTAGCATAACATTTAAAGTAGTATTATAGAACATAAAATCTTCTATTTTATAAGGCGGGGAATAACGACTACTTTCATTAGAATAATTAAGATATGGAAGACATAGTGTTCCTGCTAGTAGAACTAGAATCAGTGGTGTGTTAATTAGTGCAGCATTAAGTAGCACAGGACTTAGTAGAATCATAACTAGAGTTACTAGAGCAATTGCAAGATATAGAGCATAACTAGTTAGGTTACCAGTATCTAGTTTAGCAATATCTTTACTTCCAGATGTTAGACCAGTTGCTAGACCATAAGGACCAACTAGTTCAATAATACCACGATCTAGAACTTTACTAATAACATATCCTAGTTGAAGTCCACCATTAATAATGTAATGATTGTAAATTACATCAATATAATATTTACCATTAAAGAATCGGTAAAGTTTTTGTCCTAGTGTATTATTAGTTAGATCAATAGTAAATACAGGTAGAATATGATATAGATATAGAGCTAGTCCTGCACCCATTAGAGTACCAATAGCAGGTAGTAGTTTAATAATTTGAGGTAGTCCAAATTCTGCCTCGATTAGACTAATATGTGATGGATGTGTAAATAGACTAGGTGATAGGAAATCTGAACCCATACCAACAAATAGATCTCGTGCAATATATCCAAAGAAGATAGCCAGTAGAGAAAGAATAATTAGAGGAATCATAACAATAGTAGGTGCATCATGTGTATGTAGATATACTGATTTACTTGCATTAGGGTATGTTAGGAATGTTAGACTAATAAGACGTAGACTATAGAATGCTGTTAGACAAGCACTTAGAGTACCAAGCCAGTAAGCAACTTGTCCTGAGAATTCATATTGTCCGTATGCTACTTCTAGAATCAGATCTTTACTATAAAATCCTGTTAGCCAAGGAAGAGCCATAAGACTTAGACTACCAATTAGGATAGCTGTGTATGTAAAAGGTAGGAATCCAATTAGACCTCCTAGTCGTCGTTGATCTTGTTGATCATATGTAGCATGTAGTACAGCACCTGCTGCTAGGAATAGTAGAGCTTTAAAGAAAGCATGGTTTACTAGATGGAATAGTGCAACATTATATTGACTTAGACCACAAGCCATAAATAGATAACCCATTTGTGAACATGTACTATAAGCAATTACTCGTTTAAGATCATTTTGTAGTAGACCTGTTGATGCAGCAAAGAATGCTGTTAGAGCACCAACCCAAGTAATGATAATTAGTGTTGTTGGACCATATTCAATAACTGGCGATGACCGAAGTAGAAGATATACACCTGCTGTAACTAGTGTCGCAGCATGAATTAGAGCACTAACGGGTGTAGGTCCTTCCATAGCATCTGGAAGCCATGTATGTAGACCTAGTTGAGCACTTTTACCCATAGCTGCCAGTAGTAGTAGTAGACCAATAATAGTAATAATAGTTTCATTAATAAAAGGTGCAATACTAAATACTGTACTATAATCTAGATTACCGAATACAAAGAAAATAGCAAAGAATCCAATAGATAGGAACATATCACCGACTCGATTTACTACTAGAGCTTTAATAGCACTTTTATTAGCTTGAATTCGTGTAAACCAGAAATTAATTAGCAGGTATGAAGAAATACCGATTCCTTCCCAACCTACAAACATAATTAGATAATTATCACCAGTTACTAGTACTAGCATAAAGAAAGTAAACATACTAAGATATGCAAAAAATCGTTGGTTGTGTGGATCTGCACTCATATAATCAACAGAGAAAATATGAACAAGACTAGAAACTACTAGAACAGGAAGTAGCATTGATACTGTTAGACTATCAAACATAAATCCCCAAGATACATCCATTAGTTCTGAATCAATCCAACTAATTAGATTAATTGATACAGGACTATTACATAGTCCTACTTCATAGAAAGCTACAATAGCTAGAATAGCTGATGTAATTAGACAAGAACATGTAATAATATGTGCTCCTGTTACACCAATTTTTCGTCCTAGTAGACCTGCTACAGCAGATCCGAACATTGGTAGAAGAAGAAGTGATAGATACATTATTGTCGTAGACTAATATTTCCTCGTAGTCGGTAGTAAGCAACTAGAATTCCTAGACCAATTGCTGATTCAGCACCTGCAATAGCAATAATGTAGATACTATATGTTTGACCTAGAATGTCGTCAAAACTATAACAACTTACTAGTACTAGTAGTGTTACAGCTAGTAGCATTACTTCAATAGAAATTAGCATAAGAATAATATTCTTTCGGTTAAGAACAAATCCTAGAATACCAATTAGAAATAGAATTACTGAAAGATTCATTTTATATAGTGCCTATATATAAGGCTTCCTTAAGGACCTTAAAACAAGAAATATCTATTATATTTGATAAAATTCAATATTCAAGTAATCTGATCACAAAATTAATTATTAATTTTGTGCCAATTTAAATACAATATTAAAAATAAGAATTATAAAGAGAAGAGATTATAAATAAATTATAGGATTCTACTATAATCTTATAAGATTAAAATAAGTAGAATGACTAATAATGATTAACGCTATAAAAAAGAAGAGAATAGAATATATTATAAACTTTATACTCAAATAATCCATTTTTCTACTTTTATCTTAGCTTGGCTTATGATTTGTACAACAATGAATTAGAACGCCGTAGCCTCTATTATAGATAAAATAGTACTATTTTATGCACTAGTATTATAAATAGGTGATTTTAAGATCAACTATAAATTAAATACAATAGAATACACTAACCCTGTGACAAAAAGAGAATACAAAATACGAGAATCACCCGATTCGAACGGGCATCATCTAAACTGACAATTTAGGACATTAACCAATTATGCTAGATTCCCATAAATAATTTATAAAAAAGAATACATTTTTATAAAGATGCAGCGCTCTAATAAAAAAATGTGCTGGAAAAAATGGAATATTTTTATAGACGCTAGTCACTCACTATATTTAACATTATATTAATAGTGATTTATAAAAAAGAATCTCGAAAAAATAAAAATGAATAGTTAAGTGTATAGTTTTTAAAATGCAGGGGGATAATTGAATAGTATCCATCAGCCACAAGTTCCCTTACGGCTACCTTGCTATAACTTAGCGTTAGGAGTTGTAAGCTATTCCATGTATTTGATATAGAGACTTATAATTAAAAGTATATAGAATTTACAATCAATATTAAACTAAATAAGAATAATATATATAGATAAATAAATAATAATATTTTACTATAATTATTTATATATATACAACCACAAAGTAGTAATGATAAATAATAAATACAAAAATAAACAAAGAATCAAATCAAATACTAGTTCATAGCTTGATAAACGACCAACACTTGATAGACGGTTAGTATCTCCCAAATGTAAAAGTTCACCGTTGCGTACTTATCAACGATTACTCGGAATTCCTGATTCACGTGGTCGAATTTCAGACCACGATCCTAGTATCACCATATTTTACTGATTAGCTCCATCTTACGATATTGCATCAGTTTGTTAGGTTCAAGTAGCACGTCTGTAGCCCATACTCCATAAGGGTCATGAAGGCTTATCGTATTCCCAAAATGCTTCTTATTGAATGCAAATAAAAAGAATTATATAATAAATAACAACTTTTTATAGGGATTGCGTTCGTTGGCGGACTCAACCTAACATCTTACGACACGAACTGCCGACAGCCATGCAACGCCTGTGATCTTACAATAAATAATGTAAGCCATTCAAGGAGAGGTAAGGTTCTACGCGGATTATCGTATTAAACAACATGCTCCACTCCGGGTCTTTAGGATGGTCTAATCTTTTTGCTTTCGGTCGTGGGACTGTACTTACAAGGTGTTACACATACAGCGGTTTGCTGCTTATCTGACATAATTAAATATTTATATTTAGCCAAATAAGAAATGTAAATAGTTTACGGTCTGGACTACACAGGTATCTAATCTGTTTTGCTCCCCAGACTTTCATCCCTGAGCGTCAATCTTTAGCTGGATAGCTGCTTTCGCCTTTAGTGTTCCGCTAGATATCAATGGATATCATCCCTCCTCCTAGCATTCCACTATCCTCTATTAGATTCTAGTTTCTTTATTAGAAACCGCCTACGGATCCTTAATACCTATTAATTTATTAAACGTTTGCCCAGTTCGTATAACCGCGTCTGCTGGCACGAGACTTAGATTGGACTATTAGTAAGGTAACGTCATTATCCTCCCTTACGACACTCTTTCGAGTTCTGGTTAGCTGGGTCACTCTTTCGAGCATTGCCCAAGATCCTCCTCTGCAGCATGTCTTAAAGACACCATCGGTTATTCTCAAACCAATTGCGGGAATTGAAGCTTTCGCTATTTCCTATCCGTCATAGGCTTGGAGCGCTTTTACCACTCCAACTACCTGCTAGATATAAAGCCAATCTTTAGTCGGAAAATTTCCTTTATTCTTAGATGTTTCTATCATCTACTAAAGGTATGTACTTTTTTATCCTCGCCTGTACGCCATGATATTTATAAATATCATACGACTTGCATGAGTAAAACTACCAGATAACGTTCTAACTTTGCCACGATTAAACAATTACTAAGCGTTTATTCTTATTTTTTCTTTAATTTTTAACGCTTCTCATAATATTTAACTATACTTGCTTTACACAAAGTATTTTATTAACTATTATTTATTGGATACACTTTATAAGTGATCATTCTTATCTATTCCTTTATAAACATATATAATATATAAAAATAAATCCTTATTTTATTACCATTTTTTTCCAAAGAAAACCGCCACTTCGTTAGGAGGGGAGCCGGAATTAGTTTATCCAACTAGAATTAATTAATTCAACCTTTATACTTGAATTTTCATAAAAATATATACTGAATAGATTTCATTTTTCTGCGCTGGCGCGAACATTTTTTAAAGAATCTTGTTCTTATAAGTATTCGTATTTTTATTATTGCTTATATGGATGTTATTTAATATTAATAAATAATATAACCTTATACAATAAATTCTTATAATAAAAATTAGGTATACTCTAATATGTATAGTATATAACGAAATTAATATTAGTAGGGTGCTTAGCCTCAATAAAAGTTTATTTTATTGAGCGTATTATACTAAATGTGTGATAGAAAGATAAAATAGTATTTTATGTAACAAGGGGAAATATTTAAAAAAGACTATACAACACTTCGTAGTAGTGGTGTAGGTGTTTTTTGTGAAACAACATCTGATGATGTCCCTTCAGCTAGAGCAATATCCATTAGTGTGTTTTCAATAATACCAATTGCTGGTACTACTACTAGGAACCATGCAAAGTAGTAAGCAGTAGCTGCAGCACCGATTTCAACATATGGACTTTCAACATGTTGACTACCGATAAACATTAGAATAAAGAAACAAGCAACAAATGTCCAGAATGAGAATCGCATTAGTGGTCGGAATTGACTACCTCGGATTCGTGATGTATCTAGAATAGGCATTCCTAGAAGAATTAGAAGTGACATAAACATAGCAATAACTCCTAGTAGTTTATTAGGAATTGATCGTAGAATAGCATAGAATGGTAGTAGATACCACTCTGGAACAATTGATGCTGGTGTTTGCATTGGGTTTGCTGGAATATAGTTATCTGAGTGTCCTAGTGCATTAGGCATATAGAATACAAATACAGATAGAGCTAGTAGGAATACAAAGATTGTAACTAGATCTTTGAATGTAAAGTAAGGGTGGAATGGTAGTCGATCTGTGTTACCAGAAACTCCTAGTGGATTACTACTTCCATGCTCGTGTAGAGCTAGTAGATGCATAGCTGCTAGAGCAGCCAGTACAAATGGTAGAAGGTAGTGTAGTGAGAAGAATCGGTTTAGTGTAGCATTATTAACTGAGAATCCTCCCCAAACAACAGTTTTATTATCTATACAACATTTAATTGCATATTCTTATTATTTCTAATAAGCTTAGACTATGTTATCATCTATAAATACGCTGATGGCTCTATAGATGTCGGGCACTCGTGTCCGGTTTATTGTTAGCACAACTCACCGATTAGTCGTTGAACGTTCTATTACCTTCATATTTTACTAAATTATAGTAAAATAAGGTGCTGATAATAGCTTCGCTGCAAATTGTCTTTTGTATCTAAAATAGTATAGTACTTAAAAAATAAAATTATTTTATAAGTAAATACTATGAGGGGGGATACACGAAGAGTTCCTTGCAATTCACCCGATTATTCAATATATCTCACGATATAAGGGAACTTAATTACTATTTATTTATTATAACTATATTTTTCTGTAAAATTTTTATTATTTTGTTTAAGACTAGTTAGCCAAGCATTATATTGATCTGCTTTTAGTCCCAGTAGATTATATAGTCCACTATTACTAAAGAATGTAACAACATTAATTAGATCTTTTGTAGAAGAGACACTAAATTTCATATGTTTACCATCATCTTCAATTTTACGATTTGTTTTAAATACTAGCTTGAATGCTTCAAACAGTGTAGCGTGTGATCGTTGTCGTAGAGAAAAGAAATGCTCTCCACTACTCTTAATATGAAAAGACCCTTCAGCGATAGTAAATCCAACAATCCAATTAGTAAAGAAAGGTAGATTAACATATCCAATACTAGATAGAGGTAGACTAAATAGATCTTGGATGTTTCCAATAGTAGCAATACTGCTAAATTTAGTAATATTATTTTCTAGAAGATGCATACAAAGATTAAATTGCTTTCGTCGTGTTTCAGTTAGAAAGAATAGTTTATAATGAAGAATTAGTGGAAAAATAACTTCTTGTAGATCTACTTTACCAATAATTAGCTTAGCAGTACTAATATTTGGAAACTCATTAATACGTCCAATTTTCAGTACATTTTTGATATGTTGTAGTAGTTTAAGATCTTTAATATCTACACTTAGAATTAGTTCCATTCGAATGTTATCAAGTCCAATTTTAGTAATAGCAATATAACCATCACCGTCAATAAGACCTATAAACATACTCATAAATTCATAAGAAATAGAAGATAGAAAAGCTTGTTTTTCTTGATCAGTACGAGATTTTTTACCCCGTAGAGCAGATTCATTTACTTTTCCGATAGTACTCAGACTGCTGTTGCATTTAGTAATAAAATAATAAAAAATAGAAAGTGTTATAATAAATAGTAGTAGTTTTATAAATTCAACGAAATCTTGACCAATCCATGGAATAGCACTTAGAAGGTTAGTAATAACTGTTGCCAAGCGTTTAATCATATATAGTGGTAATAATCCTATCTCCTAATATATGACCCTGTACCCTATTTCTCCATGATACATAGAAATTGAAATGGGCCTTGTGTTAGTAATAAACTAAAAACACTCCGACTGTACATTAAGCATTTTTGTATTCTTTTTTTTTAGTAGAGTAAAGAAGAAAAATACCCACCGATGGACCAGTCTGTAGCGATCATTCTATTTTTATTACAAAGTGGCGGTACATACTAAATTATATAGTGTAGATACCCTTTTTAATATCATAGAATAGCCGACGGTCTAGATTTGAGATACAATCTTTGACCGTTTTCATCAGTGTCGCCTTAAATATTTAAGACTATACATTAATAATAAAAATATATCTAAGAAGTGCAAATCTCCAAGTTTATATAGCATAGATGAAACGATATATGGTTGTACAATTTCACGAAGAGCAGGCATTGACTCTTTAAATACATAAATAATATACTGATTTTCAACTCCAGCCGATTGTACTGAAGTACGTAGATTATACTTATCAAATAGCACATTAGATAGTAGAAGACAATCTTCATAAGAAAAAGAATTCGTAGAAAATTTAAGTCCTTTACCCACTCGACCTCCATCATCCATAATCCAGATAGCGAGGGCAAGAGGTGTTAGAAACTCTCCAATATTTTTTGGAACGCATTTAACACCATTTACATACCAAAGATCATGAATCCAATTTATACTGCTATAAGTAAAAGTGTGAAACCGAATGACATATCGAAGTTTACCACCTAGACCTAGTCGAGTTTGAATTTTTGGTAGATTAGGTGTACTATACCCTAGATTAGAAATAAGATTGTGAAGCCAAAGAAGATATTCTTTATGAATAGCTTCTTGAGAAAAACTAATACGAGTACCATTACCTATAGCACGCCGTTCAGCGTGACTATCTCCCAGAAGAGAACCAAAAATAATAGATAGAATATCCATATTATGTGCTCCAACTCGAGATGTAGCTGGTAGTCGTTTTGCTATAAGATTATCGCTAAGATAAACAGTAATGAAGATAAAGGATCCGAAGATAATATAACTATTATTAATGCATGTGGGGCAATAAATTTTACCCCATAGACTCATTTGTCCGTAAGGCAGAACATACAACATCTCTATCTATTTACTATCTTATATCACAGTAAATAGTAGTTGTACCTAATCAATAAATAATCATATTACTATTATCTATATCATTATAGGCCTTGAAAAGTAGTTGAGTTTCTACTTTAGATGTCCGACTGTACATTAGGCACCATTTCAGGCACCCACAAGTGACCCAGTCTGTAGCGATCGTGTATACAACCGACGGTCTTGAAAGGTGATAACTTCCGTTGACCGTTTTCACTCGCATTGCCAGAGATTATAAAATCTCCAATACCCCCGTCGAGGTATTCTATTGTTATTAACCTTATTCTCTATACAGATTTAAAAGGGGAAAACAATAGGACTATAAATGTATTCTTATATAAAACCTTGCAGCATATCTATATAACTTATTATTCAATAATATTCTTTGTTGCTTTAACAATATAATTCTTTTTAATAACACCATTTCCACTTAGAGCACGTCGAATTGTTTTCTCATTACATGAAATAGCAATACTTGCTTCTTTAATACTTACAAAATGAATAGGATTAGAACCATCTAGATTTGTAATTGTAACAGGTCGCACATTTACAGCACATTTAAGTCGGGATTCCATAGACATAGACTCTCGAAGTTGTGCTGTTTTACGAATAAGTTCACGTGTCTCTTCAGAAAGTGTTTTTCCTTTGTTAATATTTGCAACTTGTTGTCGCCGTTCTTCAGAATAATTCTCACGCATCTTTACTAGAGATTCTTCAGAATGTTTCCATCCAATGCTATTACTAGCAAGAGGTGAAATATTATATTCCGGTTTAAAAGTCTCTAGATAATAATCTTCTCGATTAAGAAGTAGAGTACTATCTGTATTATCTTCTTGAGGAACAATTTCTAGTACTAGAAATGCAAATTCAGATAGTCCATATTTATTAACAGCATTAGCCACTCGTTTATTTCCTGCTAGAGAAAATAGATGCTTGTGAAAACGCATATATAGATTACCTGTAACAGCACTTCCGATATAGTATTGACCAGTAACTAGGTTTACAACCATATAAATACCTGAAAAAGGTTTAAGAGATCGATAAGCTGTTTTCTTGACAGTAGGATTAGTAAGATCTTCAAATAGAAGAATAGGTTTAATATTCTGTTTATCTATAATATTCTGAAGACGTGTACTGGGAGTTATAACAGCAGGAATAGAAAGATATTGAATAGTAGTTATGTTGACATTATAAGAACACATCCATTTTTGGCCATTAAAACCAAGGAAAGCAATAGCCATCATTAGAACTAGAATAATTACTCCAATTGACCATAGCAGTGTTCGTGGTGATTTGTATGATCCGTAGTATAGTCCTCGTCCAATGTGAAGGTATACAAAGATAAAGAAGAATGAGGCTGTATTTGCATGTAGGTATCGAATTAGCCATCCATAGTTAACATCTCGCATAATGTGCTCAACACTAATAAATGCTAGATCAACTGAAGGTGTATAATGCATAGCTAGGAATACTCCTGTAAGAATTTGGATAATTAGACAAGCTCCAAGTAGTGATCCAAAGTTCCACATATAAGAAATATTTGAAGGTTGTGGACTATCAACTAGATAACTATTAACTAGACCTAGAATAGGATGTGATTTAAGTAGTCGCATTAAGGATTTTTTTTTTTTTAGCCTTTCATTAAATACAATAAAAAATACTTTTTAGTATATTTTTTTAGTATATTTTTTTATATCATGATAAGGATTCTATCTATTTACTAAATTCTCTTTTTATGAATTTATATTTAGCGTCGTAATTATACTATTTTATAAAATAGGACATTTTAATAGATAGAGAAATCGAACATTTCTATAATATATCATGAATGCAGTAACTAGTAAATTTTTATGCAATTCATGTTGCTCTTTAAATATACACATCTGTAAGGTATATTAATATTACTACTATTTTTATTTATTTAGTTATCATTATTAGATTCAAGTATATCAGCACCTATATAAATATAAATAGATCAATTAATTTTATTAATAATTGGGCTATAGAAACTATAAATTTATAGACATTGAAATTGATTAAATTTATAACTTTATACCGGTTTGTTATATAACCTAAATTAAAAATATGTTATTAATCGCTAGTATAATATTCTGAGGCTTTATATGTAAATAGAACATTTAATTTATATTTTTGTCCTAGAGGAATCGAACCTCTATAATGTCTTTATCGGAAACACATTCTAACCGTTGAATTAAGGACAATTTTTATATTTACTATTCTTATATAATAGTAATATATAACACGATAAAAATTAGTGCATAATTAAAATCTGCGCCCATTTTTTTTTGAAATTTATAGACGTGGTCTTTTTATAAAAATAAAAGAGAATGTACTAGTGAGTATTTTTCATTTAATTAATAAGATTTATATAAATGACAATAATGACTAAGATTTTTATAAAAGGGGGATGTATTAGCTTCCCCACCAGTATACTGTAATAAATAGGAATAGCCAAACAACATCAACAAAATGCCAGTATAGGATTGATGCCTCAAATCCTAGGTGGTGGTGATCTGTTAGATGGTAACTAAGCATTCGGAAGAATGCAACAGCAATGAAGGCAGTTCCGATAATAACGTGAATTCCATGGAATCCTGTTGAGAAGAAGAATGTTGATCCGAATACTCCATCTGCAATAGTAAATCCTGCATTTACATACTCGATACCTTGACAGATTGTAAATAGAATAGCAAATACTAGTGTCATTAGTGTTCCTAGAATAGCACCTCGTCGGTTACCTTCAATAACAGAATGGTGAGCATATGTAACTGTAGCTCCTGAAGATAGTAGTAGAATAGTATTTAGTAGAGGTAGTTCAAATGGATTAATTGTTGCAATACCAACTGGTGGCCATTGAGCTCCAAGTTCTACTGTAGGTGATAGACTTGAGTGGAAGAAAGCCCAGAATACTGAAATAAAGAAGAATACCTCAGAGATAATAAATAGAGCAACTCCCATAGTAATTCCTTTTTGTACTAGGATTGTGTGGTCTCCAAGGAATGTTCCTTCTGCTACAACATCTCGGAACCATAGGGCCATAGCAGCAACTGTTGTTGCTAGACCGATTCCAACAAGTAGAGCTCCTGAGCCTCCAAGAGGGTTAGCATAACCATTGAAGTACATTACTGCAGCTGAAGTTAGGATTAGAAGTGCAAATGATGTTAGTAGTGGCCATGGACTAGGTGTAACTAGGTGGAATGGCTGAAATTGAAATTGTGTTCGTGATAGTGTTGTGTTTTTTGTGTTCATTTTATTATGTGTAATTTACCCAACATTATAAATTTTTTAATTTATAGGGGTTATAAAAAGGATGTAAGTTATATATTATTCTTACTACTTCCATTATAAATTTAACCAAGTCATCTTTGAATTTACTAAGTATAGTAAAACTAAATTTTATTAGTTAAATAATATAATATCTTTTAAGAAGAAGAATAAAATAGATATATTAATTATACTAATAGAAAAAAAGAGAATAATTAACTAATCTATAAAAATGATTTTCCATACATCAATAATATACCGGTAAAAAAAAATATTCAGTAAATAGTTTATACTTATAGATTATATTGACTTTATTATCCTTTACTAATTTGTGCTTATAAAGCCTTTTATAAAAAAGGAATAACTTTTGTGTTAGCATAAAATTTACTAATCAAATTTTAAAGTATTTAGTTACATCGTATCTTAACTTAGAATATGTAATTAATTTTTATTTTAGATATATTTAATACTAATTGTAAAATTACTATAAAATAAATTCAATCTATATAAGTGACGGTAAAACATAGTATTTTATATACGCTACTGATAATTCCATTTTTATATTGCAATAAGATGTTATAAATAATGGATAGGTATAGATTTATTATATTCTTAGATAATAAAATAGTTGATTGCTTAATGAGGTAAGAAAATAATAAATAGAAAAAAAAAAAGACGCATAAAAATTTGAAATTTTCCCCTTTAGTTTCAGCGGGCTGCTCCTATTCTAATTTTTTATTATTACGCTTACCTATACCTATATTATTCATTTATATAGGGAATGTATTAATATATTATAATTAATCTTTATAAGTAAAAGTTAATTTCAATTTATTTGACCCTGTATACTCTTTTATAATATAGGTCCCTAAAAATGGTTCATTTTTTTAGGACGTTGAAAGAAAAAGGGTACAGTTTATAAAATTTTATTTATTCTATTCTACTTTTTATAAAAGACTAACTAAGAGTAATTTTATAAAGTGCCTATCATTATAATATAAAAATATTAAGAAATACTAATTTTTACGAAGGTTCAGTTTATTGATACGGATGTATACAAATTAATTATTATTTAATACAATTTTTAATTAATTACAATGGACGTGTGACAGAGTGGTTTAATGTACCTGGCTTGAGTCTAGGAGTTCTCACCCGAGAACCGGGAGTTCGAATCTCCCCGCGTCCGTATACTATATAAATATAATTTAAAAATTAATAATATTAATTTTTATGTTGTTTATACTAATATAAATATTCTATTATTTATAAAAATAAAAATTTTATATCTATGTATATATTAATTAGAATATATACCATAAGAAAAAAAAAAGTAAATTACAGATGTGAGATTCGAACTCACCACGGCATACAGCCAATGCTTTTACAGAGCACCGCCCCAACCAATAGAGCATATCTGCATTATTATTAACAAGCTACTCTTAACTATTATTATACCTATATATATAAATATTTACCTTATATTGTTATTAATTATGAAAAATATTTCATATTCATATCTAAAAAGTAGTTTAGAGTATGTTAATATTAATAAATAAATTATAGTAAAGTAAGAAATTTTTGAGTATATCTAGGGCCTTATAAAATATCCCTGATATTTTATAAGCACAAAATATGTTATTTTTCTTTTCTTTTATAGCTTACTTTAATTTAATTTTTAATTACTTACCTTTATAGTTTATATAAAGTTTATATTTTTCATTTTATTTGATATCATAAACTTTTTATTTACCGTCCTAATAAAATTTCCGATTTTATAAAGGACAATTATTGTTTATTTAATTAAATTGCCTCAAACTGGAATCGAACCAATCCGTTAGAAGCTTCAATTCTATGCTCTACCATCTAAGCTATTGAGGCTCATATATTAATATATAGAATATTAATATTCATTGTTTTATTTAAATGAAGTTTTTAATTTAATATAAAGTGAATATAAAAACACCTGTACCTGTCCCTTATAAAATCTTCGATTTTATTAGGACGGTATAAGAAATATAAAAAATATTTTATGGAGGCGCGCAGTGCGCGGACTCGAACTTGTCTCTCATTCTTTATTTATCCTCCTTTAACATAACAAAATTATGTTTCCTATATAGTGTCTATATAATATTTATATGTCATTATTCTACTTTCTTGGTTTACGATAAGAACTATAGTTTTTCTAGATCTATAGAATATTTATAGAAGTAATATTAATATCTTTTCTGAGCTGATGCAATTATATATTAATAAGTTATATAAAGGGGGTGAAAGCATCGTTATTCAGGTCGTTCTTTAATACGGTTTTTAAGATTATTAATAGTAGTAATGTCTGTAGATTCGTGTTAACCAGCTTCAATCCGTTTTATAATCTCTTTGAACCATACTTGGATATCATGTTTAATACCGCGCGGGTATTGTTCTAGATAATTAATCATAGATAATGCTGCTTTAATACTGGTAAATTGCACAATATGAAATTCTTTGGTATAAATACGACTAAATGGGAATAGGTTGTGAATCGAATCTCTTTAGCAAAGTTCACTACTAGAAGAAGTAATCTTGATTACAGTCGCGCCAGCGCAGAATGTTTAGACCTTTAACAGAATTATTAGAAATAATAGTAAAATAGAACATACTATAACCATGCATGTATCCTGATAGCCAATAACTATCAATAGTTACTACACCTTTATTATATGGAGTCGCTGGCGCGAGAACTAGAAATAGTACCGTAATAATTATTTTAATATAATTAAGAAAATCAGTTATAAATTGATTAAATAGTACATTACCTGAAGCTATAAATAGAGAGAGAGTAACTTCTAGCGGGCTTATAAAATCGAAGATTTTATAATGCCCACTGCAAAATCATTAATAATAAGTCGATTATATTCTTTATTAACTAGTGCTGTTAGATCTATAAGATCTAATAGAACTTGTAGATACTCAACATCTTTCATACAAAAGTCAAAGCTATCTTTATTCCATCGTTTAACCCAACAACCTCGTGCTTCAGAGAATCCAATAATATATTCTAGCCAATCTACAGATAGTGGTTCAATACCTTTTTCAATTACAATAATCATAGTAAATAGAGAAATTAAGATTAATACTCATATTAAGATTATTTACAGTTTTATAACGTGACTACATAAAATAGAGAGGTACTGTTCCATGTTTTTTCATCCAATGAATACTAGGATAATTTACTACCATAAAATTTATCGCGCTGGCGCGATAAATTTTATAAGGCGCATTTATTAAGACGAGTATTGTAGTGAGCTAGTAATGCTTGTTCAAGAATTTCCTACATAAAAACTAGAGAAAGCCATAAGAATAGAATTATTGTGTTGATTAGGTAGAATACCACGCTCATTAAACCAAATCTCAGTATAACTAGGTGCGGAATGTATAATCTGATACTGAGGATTTGGAATACCTCCTAGTGATTTAATGTATAGATAAAAGTCACCAGAAACATTCGTTTTTAGAGAACTAGTATAATGATATAGTGGTCGTGTTGTCAGTGAATGACTACTACCAATATACATAGTAGGGAGTGTTTTACTATCTTTTCTAAAAATATAAATACCCGCATTCACCTACAAAATTGTTACCAATTTCAGTTGCAACTTTTCTATCCGTAATTAAATAAATAGGGAGCCCCCTTCTAGATTTAGATAAACCGGACCTTCTAGTGGTTGTAGTAGGTACTTACAGTGTTTAGTTATAAATTTATAAAGATCACTATTTTTATCTAGACTATTATAGATTTTTGTAAGCTCTTGTTGTGCCTTATCAATTTACGCTGTTATAATCCATGGAATATAACTTTTAGTTGAAACAAGAAGAGTACTTATAGTATATGCTATTGGTTTTACTATAACTTTATCTTCAATGTAAACATTTATATCGGAAGCTAGAAACATACTAATTGTATCATACATTTGGCTGTTTTCCTTATCCCCGCATGGATAAGGAAAACCGGCTAAATAAATAAGAATAACACTTACAATAAAATCTACAATAATAATTCGGTAGGAATAAATAGAAATCATTGAAATAATTGTAATTTTGTTAATAATAATTTGGATCATAGTTTAAAATAAAAAGATACTATGGTATAATATAAATAATACTGTGGTCTTGGAGAGAACAGGACTCGAACCTGCATCAGCTTCCTTGCAAAGGAAGTATACTAACCAATTGTAATATCTCCCCAAATTTTATAGGACTATACCTATATATGGTAAATAAAATTGACAAACTATATAAATAAAAAATATGTCTCTATAAAAAATAGTCTACTTTTATAGTGAACACACAGATCTTTGTTCAATCGAACCTGTATAAAAATAATCTATTTTTTATAAAAGAAAAAGGAATTGCAAAGGAAGTATACTAACCAACTATACTATGCCCCCTATAAAACATAAAATATTATGTATTCCTTTATAAACCTACTTTATTTTGATAAACTATAGATAATATAATTAAAAATAAAAAAGGGGGAGCAAGAATAGAATAAAATATCTATTAAGTAAATTTATATGGGCTAAGATACATAATTAGATAATTAATATGGACTAATATCAAATGCAATTAGTAGACTTGGAACTAGGATAAGTAGAGCAATAGCTACAGGAAGCATACCAGTCCAACAGAATGTCATAAGTCCATCATATCGCATTCGAGGCAGTGTAGCTCGAATCCATACAAATAGAAACATAATTAGAACTGCTTTTACAGCTAGAGCAATACTTTGTAGATTAATAAATGAATCTTCAGTAAATAGTACTTGAGGTGACATATTATATCCACCTAGGAATAGAATAGCTGTAAAAGTAGACATTAGAACAATACTTCCATATTCAGCTAGGAAAAAGAATACGAAGATCATACCAGAATGTTCCGTCATAAAACCAGCAACTAGTTCTGACTCTGCTTCTGGAAGATCGAACGGTGTACGATTTGTTTCAGCAAGTGCCGAAATGAAAAATAGAATAAAAATAGGTAGTAGAGGTACAATATACCAGACACTTTGTTGCGCTTCAATAATTTCTGTAATATTAAATGTACCACAAAGTAGAATTACAACTAGTACTGCTGCACTATAAATCAGTTCATAACTAATCATTTGTGCTGTTGATCGTAGAGAACCTAGGAAAGCATATTTTGAATTAGCGGACCATCCAGCAAATAGAATACCATATACTCCAATACTCGATAGAGCTAGAGAATAAAGAATACCTAGTGAGAAGTCACTAAGAGCTAGACCAGGTCCTAGAGGAATAACACCCCAACCTAGTAGACTAAAAATAAGAGTTACCATAGGAGCTAGAAAGAATAGACTCTTTGTAGCTTGTGATGGAATTACTTGTTCTTTAATTACTAGTTTTAGAGCATCGGCAAATGGTTGTAGTAGAGCATAATAACCTACTACATTAGGTCCAATTCGTCGTTGCATTGATCCCATTACTTTTCGTTCAATTACTGTCATAAAAGCAACACTTAGAAGAATAGGAACTAGTACTACTAGAATTTCTAGTAGATTATATAGAATTGAAAGCATTTCTTAAATAAAATAAACTGCGTTATCAATCTCTATTTACTGCACTTATCCCAATTTAGTAGGGTGGACATCGATATCACTAATTATTGAATAGTTAGTAAATAAATACGCACATTATAAATCTATACTCTTAATTGATTATTATTAGAATTCGATCGATGGAGGCTTTCGCTTTCATATATAATAAAATAGTAGAATTTTATTATTTTAATAATAAGTATAGATAGGTTTAAATCTTTTTTTTTTATTTTATACTATAAACTAGAAAAAGAGCGTACGAATCTCTCTTTTTCTAATTTTTATTTTTATATTAACTACTAAAAAAATGCGTAGCATTTTTTAACTGCAAGGATAAATAAAATTTAGAATCCTTTAAAATCTTTGATTTTTAAGTGTTGTAGTAGTGGCCCAATAAAATCTTCGATTTTATAGGCTATAAAAATCATTTATTCCTAAAAATCCGATAGGCAAATCTTCGATTTTATGCTAATAGAAAGTTACCGCCTTCGGCTTCTTTGAGTAGATAAGATAGGATAGGGGAAATTATTAAGCTTGGCTATCAATCCATGCAAGGTATTTCTCTGGTGTTACTGCCTCAATAGCGATTGGCATGAACCCATGGTAAACCCCACAGATTTCTGAACATTGTCCGTAAAATACACCCTCTCGTTCGATTAGTACAGAAGTCTGATTTAGACGACCAGGCACAGCATCAATTTTAAGTCCTAGTGATGGTACCGCAAAATCGTGGATAACATCTGCTCCTGTTACGATAAATCGGATATGTGTATCGATTGGTACTACTACTCGATTATCTACATCCAGTAGTCGTAGTTGTCCATTCTCTAGATCTGTTTCAGGAACCATGTAGGAATCAAACTCGATTGACTCTCCATCTTCGTTAATGAAATCTGAGTACTCGTATGACCAGTACCATTGGTGTCCCGCTACTTTAACTGTCATAGAAGGACTAATTACCTCATCCATAAGGTAAAGTAGTTTGAAACTAGGGAAGGCAATAGCGATAAGTACTAGAGCTGGTGTAATTGTCCAGATTAGCTCAATAAGAGTTCCGTGGTTAGCATATTTGTATACTAGTTGTGATTTATTACTATTAAAGTTAACAATCACTGATGATAGTACCCATAGTACTCCAAAACAAATAACTACAAGGTAGAAAAAGATAGAATCATGTAGCTCTGTAATTCCTTCTTGTGTTGGTGATGCACCATCTTGGAATCCTAGTTGCCAAGGTTGTGGTGCATCGTTAAAAATAGCTGTATTAGCACTGAACAGCGGAAATAGATTAAACATTTTTAAATTAGTTATAAAATTATAGCTTTGCTAACTCTATATCATAACTAAATAATTAATAGAATTATAGTATGAAAATAGTATTCTAAAATAAATCTTTTTTTAGAATAACTTGTTTACAAAGACTTAATAAGAAAAGATTAGGTTTGTGTATTTTTCTTATTTTCAAGCCTTGTATAGAAAGTAGCACTTTTTATTAATCCTTTACAATCTTTAATTAATTAATAGTATTCTAAAAAGTATAGAATATAAAAATTAATCTAAGTAATTAATTATTTAAAGTGAAAGCAGCACGTAAATTAGTCATGATAATGATCATGATAAGTAAGAATTAGAGGAATCGAACCTCTGTCGTCGATGTGTAAGATCGATGCTAAACCACTCAGCTAAATCCTTATATGTTTGTATACCTATATATATATATATAGCTTATATGAAAGGATTATAAAGAATAATAAAAAGTTTCAGATCAGATAATTACAAACATTTTTAATTAATAATCTAGTTTTTCGTTTCATAATGCACGTTTTACTATAAATACATTATTGACAGTAGTCTATTTATAACGAAGCTGCCATGATAGTAGTGGGGGAAAATGCAAAGCACTTACTTAATAGATAAAATCTTACTTAGTGTAGATCAATTGCATCTTTAAGATATGATGCTGTTAGGATACAGAATACATAAGCTTGAATGAATGAAACAGCAATTTCTAGTCCGATTAGAGCAATGAAAATACTGAACGGAATTAGAGTAATAACAGCTGTAATAGCACCTGATGTAAACATTGGTGCTAGGAATCCTGAAAGAATTTTAAGTAGTGTATGCCCAGCAACAGTATTGGCGAATAGCCGTACTCCAAGTGAAAAAGCTCGAGCTAGGTATGAGATTAGCTCAATTGGTACTAGTAGAGGTACTAGTCCTAGAGGTGTACCTGAAGGAACGAAGAATGAGAAGAAGTGTACTTTGTGTAGTCGTAGACCTAGAATTGTAACTCCAATAAAAATTGTCATACTTAGACCGATACTTACCATAATTGATGTAGCTACTGTAAATCCGTATGGCACATTACCGCTTAGGTTTGCAATAAGGATAAAGAAGAATAGTGAGTAGATAAATGGTAGGTACATTTCATTAGCAGCACCAATTTGTGATTTAACTAGTCCATGTACTGAAGCAAAACTACTTTCTAGTGAGATACTCCATCGACTTGGAATTAGTTGTTTGTTGTTACTTCCCATAATGTGAAGTGCTAGTACTAGATAAACTGTAAGAATAGTATATAGTCCTAGGTTTGTTAGACTTAGATTAATATATCCAAGTACTGGTAGATTTAGAGAAATAAGGCTAGTTACTTCAAATTGCTCTAGTGGTGAGTGAATTAGGAATGCCATAGCATAAAAATAAAAATAATTGGATTGTTACTTACTGTTTATTTATCGTTGTTGCAGTACACATTTTATGTACATTATAATTAATCTTTCTGCGCTCGCGCGACTAGTTTTTATAAAACGATACAAAAACAAAGAAAGGGAAGGGCTAACAAAATCGAAGATTTTATTAGCCCACAACAAGGAATCAAAAAAGATGAAAAATTTTTTGAATAATACGCCTGCCTATATAAATAGAATATTTTAACTATTAGTGGGCTATATAGAAAAATTAAAATTGTATCGCGCTTTTCATCTATTGAGAACTTTATATATATAGATTCACTATAATATAAATTTTCTCTTTATTCCTATAAGGAAATTTTAAAATTTAGGAGCTTTCTTTTTATTTATTTAATAGCTCGACTATTGAAAATAATATACTTTAAAATTATCTTCGCTTTTTTTAATACTAATCAAAAGTGATTAAGGAAAAACTTTATTATTAAAAATAAAATGAATGGCCAAGAAAATTTAAATAGGAGTTTATTGGTTCGCTGCTAGTACCATTTTATTTTTATATTATATACCTTGCTATTTATAAGCATAAATAAAAGAAAAACTCTCTTTATTAAATATATCTATATATCGAAAGGGGAAGGTAACATAAATATTGTAAGATAATATTATTATTTTACAATATTTTTAATTATAGTTTAGTAATGTACATTCGTGAAACAAATAGTTCTACAAAAGCAGGTAGGATGTATTTAGAAAATACAAATAGTAGTACAAATAGTCCTAGAAATGCGAATGAGATTTGGTTTACGAAGTAAAAAGGTAGTAGTTGAGGCATTATTTTTAAATAAATAAAATATTTCCAAACTAGTAGACAAAACTCTTTATTAAATACTTAACAGTTATTTAATTTTCTATTTCTATTGAAAGTTCATCTCTACTGGAACTGTTATTATTATTTATAAACGCGCCCTAGAAAATCTCTAGTCAAATTTTTCTAGGGGAAAACATATTTTTCTAAATAAGTATTTACGGTACTAAATTTATAGTATCATAAAATATAGTAGTGAAAAAAGCTTCGCTTTTTCTTTTTTATAAAAAAATGTGCTACGCTTTATAATTACTAGAAAATAGTAAACAATATATATTTTTAAGTTTATAAGTTATAAACCTTTTATAGTGCCATAATAAAATTTTAATTTTCGAGGTCTTTTTTTCTTAAAAAAAGATTGCGGGTATTTATAAATTTTGCTAATAAAATTTATTAGAGTGCGATAGAAAAAGAATTGATTTATAATCTATACACGTGTGTTATACCAGTGTAGAAAAAAAGTTTATTTTTTTTCTACTAGTAAACCTGTGCCAATAAAATTTGTTTATCTTTATAGGGGCTAGAAAACCGTAAACATTAATTTTAATTTGTGGGTTAGGGGATTCTATTTTTAACAGGTATTATGATTGTACTGGTAGCATGTTAAAACTATGGAATGGAGTAGGTGACTCTAGAGCCCATTCTAGTGAAGAAGCTGTGTGGCTTTCCATCCAGAACTCAGGTGTTGATTGGAAGAATGCTGGTACAGCCCATGGGTTAGCATCAACTGGTTTACCGTTTACAAGGATATCATAGATAATATAACCGAATAGTGCTGTAGCAACTACTGATACAAGACTACCGAAACTACTAATAGCGTTCCATGCAGCGAATGCATCTGGGTAATCAGGAATTCGTCGAGGCATACCACCTAGTCCTAGGAAGTGTTGTGGGAAGAATGTTAGGTTAACTCCAACAAATAGTGTCCAGAAGTGGATTCGTCCTAGGTTTTCATTAAATGTTTTACCAATGATTTTTGGTGTCCAGAAGTAGAATGCACCAAATAGAGCAAATACAGCTCCCATTGATAGAACGTAATGGAAGTGAGCAACAACGTAATATGTATCGTGTAGTGCAACATCTAGTGAAGCATTTGCTAGAATTACTCCTGTTAGACCTCCAATTGTAAATAGAGCAATAAATCCTAGAGCAAATAGCATAGGTGTAGTGATTCGTAGTGAACCACCGTATAGTGTTGCTCGTTTTCGGCCTTTAACCATCTCAGGTTACAGCTAGCCTATTCGTCTTAATAATATGAATAGATCATCTATAGATAAGCAATCTATCGATATTATATTAGTTAAAGTACTACCTTTAACAATCATTACTGATGACACGGACTATGTCTTACTATCCCTTAGAATCTAATCTAATTCCTTAGGAATAGTGGGGCGTATAGTCTCTACGCTTTTACACAACCGTTTCCGAATTGTGACTTAGTTCGACGATCTTCCTCTATTCATTCCAATTCTGAAATAGAGGGGTTCTCTCGAGTTTGCCCCGCTCTCATTAATTTAACTAATTAACACGTGATGATTTCCCTATTAGTTTATAATACATAGTATCTGGCATATGTTTTAGTAGTTCTGCACGTAGTTTCCGAACAGAGCGACTACTAATATAAATAACAGGTTTACCCTCTTGATAGTGAATAGTACATTTACAGTTAAATTTAATAATAAGTACATTAATTAGACGTACTACTTCAATAACTGTGAAACTTTGTGTCTGGAGGTAAATACCACCTCCTTTGACAAAAGTACCATCCCCACAAATTCAATGACTAAGTCCTTGAATTGTAAGCATGTTATAAATATCAGAAGGAACACATTTTTTCCCGTTTTCATAAAAAGAATTATATAGCTCAGTAAAACAAGTAAGTGTACGTGTAACAAAAGCGACAGCAATAAATCCTCGGGAATTTACAATATAAGGGTAAGATGAACAATAATGACTTAGTAGAAAAAAAGTATAAAATAGGTAAGACGCATTATTAATTGATTGTTTAAGAAATAGCCGTGCTTGACCATTCACATTCTTTTTATTCATCCAACCATCAGATAGCATAAGACCTACAACTACACCATAAAGATAAGATGTTAGATTTACCATATGTTGTAGAATAATATTATATCGAGGATAATGCATAGTACCTGTAAGATAATAACCATAAGGTACTAGATCTATACATTTATTATTTATAATAGTATTTTTAGGGTAAAGATTAGCACGTGGAAAGCGCTCTCGAAGAGTTATAACTCCTTCGGTAAGCGAATTAATAGAGTAGGCCAGAAAAGTCTTGCTGAAGGACCCCTTAAGCCATGAGAAGATTTTAATTCCTGTTGGAACAGCAATAATCATTGTAGCAGCTGTAAAGTAAGCTCGTGTATCAACATCTAGTCCTACAGCATACATGTGGTGACTCCATACAAGGAATCCTAGGATTCCAATACTAAACATAGCATAAACCATTCCTAGGTATCCAAATACTGGTTTACCTGAGAATGCACTAACGATGTGACTAACCATTCCAAATCCAGGGATAATTAGAATATAAACTTCTGGGTGACCAAAGAACCCACTTTCTCAAACTCTTAATTATATTACTTCTCTTAAGAGTCCCTGTATCACTTTTATCTCTTATAGAGGAAGTGACCTTGTGTATCATTGATAGAGAAAGCCGACTGTACATCAGGCACCATTTCAGGTACCCACAAGTGACCCAGTCTGTAGCGATATTTTTAACTACCGACGGTCTTTATACGAAGATATATTGACCGTTTTCACTTGTATTGTCAATGAATTATTCATATTCATTCTAATGCCTGTGGGCATTAGTATACCGTTTTATAACTATTTTCCTTTAAAGGTTGCACAGTTTTATCATAGTATAGACTAGAAATAGGTAGACGACGTGTCTTCATATAATATAGGTCTTTTAAAATAAATAGAATACACCTGCCTAATTATATTTAAAAATTTTTTCTTATTATTTAGTAAGTAAATACAATAAGAATTATGTTTAACCTATTCCTGTATTCCCGTGGGCAAAAAAGCTTAGCTTTTTAGGTACATTAATTTATTAATTTGTTGTGTTTTCATCTTTAGAGAATTTCGACTATCTGTAGATAGATGTTCACCCTTTTTAATAGATTCGTAAACTTCAATCCAAAGTTGATAAGAAATTGATTTTTTACTATAAAGTTTATAATTACTAAAATAATCAATTACTTTATCTATATTTCGAACTCCATTTACTGTGATTTCATAAACATGTTTGACAGAATGAGATCGTACTGTTCCTTTAATTAGCTTAGCAATATGATTTAGTACGTCTTTATTAATTTCACCTTTTTGAGCTAGTAGAAATCGAAATCGATAAGCTGTAGAATTACCTAGTAGTGAACATGTAAAACATCCTTCAGCATCAGTAAAACCACATAGCCAACTATCGAAATAAGTAGGTAGAGTAAGTGAATTAGTAAAGAGAATATTAGGAAAAGTAGAACTTTTATTAAAATGAGTAATAAATTCAGAAAAACTATTTTGTTTACTAGGGAAAACAATATTACCATTAAATAGTAGAATTAGAATATAAAGATTATTTATATCTTGAACAATAAATCGACTAGTCTTATGTCCTTGTTTAATAATACGACCAAAACCTAGTTGTTGTTTAATATAATTAAGTACTTGAATATCTGTAGTAGATTGTGTGATAACAAACATAAGATTACCACGACTACTTACAATAAAACTACCATCACCTTCTGTGAATCCAATAAACCATTGAAGAAAAGAAGTAGAAGGCATGTTATTATTAGGATATTTTTTATTATATTCTAGATAGAATTCATTAAAGTGAAAAGAATTATTTACAGTTTCAGTACTTATTTTATTATAAATACTATATTTATTAAATACTATAATAGGTTTATAAATAATATAGAAAAATGGAATGTACATTGTTATTTTTGAGAATAGGTGTTGGTAAAGAATTGGATCTCCACCTCCTGCTGGATCATAGAATGATGTATTAAAGTTACGGTCTGTTAGTAGCATTGTAATTGCACCAGCTAGTACTGGTAGTGATAGTAGCAGTAGAATAGCTGTAACAAAGATAGCCCAAACGAATAGTGGTAGTTTATGTAGTGTCATTCCAGGGTTTCGCATGTTAAGAACTGTAGTAATAAAGTTCATTGCACCTAGCATTGATGAAATACCTGATAGGTGTAGACTAAAGATAGCTAGATCTACTGAACCACCTGAGTGACTTTGTAGTCCTGATAGAGGTGGGTAACAAATAAATAATGAATTACTATATATTACTAATAATTCATTGCCAATATTCTCATATTGGATTGGACTATACCTTCATTTTCTCTTAGTAGTAAATATTTATTTATGTGTAAAGGGTAAATAAAAATAAAAGATTTTATATAGAGTAACTATGAGCTAATATAAATTTATTTTTTATTAAAGTTTTTATCTAGTCGAATACTTCGAATATTACGCATAAGATTTTGAATTTTTGTCATATATTCAAAACCGCCTGAAGCGTTCTTATTAAAAGATCGTGCCCAAATTCGATATTCAAGAGCTTTCATACCTTTCATAGTCTTAAAATAATAATTAATAATATTTTCAATTGATTTAGAATTTGTTGTTACAACTGTCATATATGTTTTTTTAGTTATCACTTTTATACCTAGAATAAGTGCAATAGCTTCTAGAACAATTTTATCTAGTTGCAGCCCGCCTGTGGGCGGGCAGGTAATTTCAAAGGCATGAACTAGTCGAAGAGGTCCTTTCTTAACAATATAAAAACTACCTTCAGCTTCTGTAAATCCAATTAGCCAACTTTTAGTCATAATACTCATAGCATCTAGAATAGAAGTTACCTGGTTATTTACATTATTCCAAGCAGGGCTAATATAATTGTCGGGTAGAGATTGTGCTTTTAGATAAGAAATTTTTTCATCTTTTTCTTGGTTAGATAGAGATGAGTCATTCATAATTAGGATAGCTTTCTTAAAAAGATCATAGTTAAAATATTTACTAGTAAGTAGTGGATATGTATCAAAAATAGGTAGAATGTACTGAATAATATGTTGAATATTACGCACTCGATAATGTGCTGTATTATCTTTTGCATCAGTTGCTGATACTGAACCAACACCAAGCATAGATTTAATATAATATAGAAGACGTAGATTATAATTACTTTGACCAATTTGGAAAGAGAATGTCCAAATTTCTTTTTTAGTCTTAGCAAAATAAAATGTTCCGTCCCCATCTGTAATACCAACTAGCCATTCTTTAAAATTTGTGCTATTATTAACCATTCCACTAGAAAATGCATTACGTTGAGTCTCTGATGGATTCTTATTAAAACTAACATTGTTATATACTACATAAAATAGAATAATAGGACACATATAGATCTTATACATTGTATAAGATAGTAGACCTACAATTAGATTAGTAAAAGTAATACCGGACGGTAGAATAATTTTGTATAGAATCCAGGCGGATTGCCCCCAAGTTGATGACATTTTTACATCATTCCACATAGTACTAAAATAATTTAGTACGGAATGAGTATTCATCTCCGAGTAGAGGAGTTTCCCGCATCGAGTAATGTTTAGTAGATTATAAATACTCACAAACATAATTATAATCTGGGACAGCTTACACTTAACTGTCCAACCTGTTCCTGCTCCTTGCTCTACAAAAGCACTAGCTAGTAGTAGAATTAGTGAAGGAGGTAGTAGCCAGAATGAAATATTATTTAGTCGTGGAAAAGCCATATCAGGTGCTCCAATCATAACTGGAACAAGGTAATTACCGAATCCACCTACCATAGCGGGCATAACCATAAAGAAGATCATTACGAAAGCATGTGCTGTAATAATTACGTTATATAGTTGATGGTCCCCGTTAAGGTATTGTACTCCAGGTGCTGCTAGTTCCATTCGGATTAGTACTGAAAATGCTGTTCCAATCAT